GGTTTATAATTTGTTATATATAAAGTTATTTCAGAAGGTAGTTTATGAGAACGGCGGCTTTGGGAGTTGCAGGTGGGAGAAAGACAGGCTCTCTTTTTTGATCATTAGATGAGTAAGAGTTGAACTTACATTTTAGAATTCAAAGTTCTCTGTTTTTCCTTTATACTACCGTCTATGGGGGTTGTTGGGTTGTAGCCTAATGGAAAGGCTATTGGCCGTTAACCAGGAGATAGCAAGATCGATACTTGTCAACTCAGTTGTTGATATAGCAAAGTGGTTAATGCAGTAGTTTTAGGGGCTATTATGGAAAGTTCAATTCTTTCTTTCAACTGTGGATTCTAGTGTCTTATACTAGATTTTTTAATTGCAAGTTAAAGGTTTTTATTAAAACTAAATTCACAGGGGCTTAAGTTAATAAAACTTAAAACCTTCAAAGTTTTGAATGAGAATGAAAGTTTCTTAGTCTCTGGGGTTTTGTAGTGTAACTAACATCTTTGATTGCAAATTTTAGGATGCGGAAAGAAGGGTTCCGCCAGAACTTCTAGATAATTTGGGTTTTATCAAATATCTTCTCTGTGTAAGAGAGTTGCTTATTCAAGCTCTATCTGGTTATTAACAAGGTAAGCTAATAAAGCTTTTGGGTTCATACTTCAAGAATAGGGGATAAATACCTCTCTTTGTTTAGAGAACGCTGAGTGTTATTTAGCTATTTCGGTCTGACAGGCCGATGTTATAATTTAACTAGTCTTCTGATGAGATGGCAGATATAATGTGACAGATTGTAAATTTGTTAATGGAGGTTTGATCCCTTTTCTTATTAGTCTTACTAGTATAGGTAGTATATTTGATTTCCAATTAAATGGTTCTTGTAAGATCAAGAGTGAGATATAATCAATTATATATAATACGGCTAGAGTAGCAAAGGGGTAATGCTAGAAATCTAAGCTTTCTTTATCGGGAGTTCGACTCTTCCCTATAGTTATGATAATTTTTGCTGGCGTATTAAAATCTGTGGGTTTTATAGTTCCTGTTTTGGTCTCTGTTGCTTTTTTGACTTTAGTTGAACGTAAGGTTTTGGGCTACATGCAACTTCGTAAGGGTCCAAATGTTGTTGGGCCTTTTGGGTTAATGCAGCCGATTGCTGACGGTTTTAAGCTATTAATAAAGGAGACGTTAAAGCCTTCGAGTGCTTCTCCGTATTTGTTTTTTTTTTCTCCTGTTTTGTTTTTAAGGGTGGCTCTCTTTCTCTGGTGTTTTTTACCATTGGGGTATTCGGTTTTGGAGGTTGATTTTTCTGTTTTGTTGGTTATGGGTCTCTCGAGGCTTTGTGTGTACTCTTTTTTAGGGTCTGGGTGGTCATCTAACTCTAAATATTCTTTTTTAGGGGCTGTTCGCTCTGTGGCTCAAACTGTTTCCTATGAGATAAGACTAGGAATTATTTTTCTAATCTTAGTTTTGTTTTGTGGGGGTTATAGGTTTGCTGTTATTCAATCCTCCCAGGAAAGGTTTTGGCTATTTTTGGGGTGCTTTCCTGTTTTTTTGGTGTGGTTTGTGTCTACTTTGGCTGAGACCAATCGGGCTCCTTTCGACTTAACTGAGGGTGAGTCGGAAATAGTTTCTGGCTATAAAGTTGAGTATGCTGGGGGCCCTTTTGCTATTTTTTTTATATCCGAGTATGCAAGTATTATATTTATGAATTTGTTAACCTCCTTGTTATTTTTTGGCGGTGCTTCTCCTTTTGTCGGGGTTTTCCCCTTGGATGTTTTGTTTATCAGGTTTAAGTGCGGTTTTTTAGTTGTTTTGTTTTTGTGGGTCCGGGCTTCTTTTCCCCGTTTTCGCTACGATCAGTTGATGTACTTGACTTGAAAGAGCTACCTTCCGTTTGTTTTTGGGTTTTTTTTGTTTTTGGTGGTTTTGTTAGTTTTTTTTTGCGCATCTTCTGGTGGGCTCCTGCTTTAAAGTGTTAAAAGGAGAATTTGCTCCTGATGAAAGGAATCCTAGCTGATAATTAGGTTTTAGGGGGTTAGAGTCCCCCCAAGTTTTATGCATCGTAGAACTGTTTTTTTGCTTGCGGGTAGTGTTTTGTTTGGTACTTTTGTTGTTGTTTTTAGAGACCATTGATTTTCTGTTTGGGTTGGGCTTGAAATAAAAACTTTGGGTATCATTCCTATTTTGTGTTATCAGTTTAGTCCTCGTAGGGTGGAATCCACTGTAAAGTATTTTGTGGTGCAATCTATTAGGGCTGCTGTGATATTGAAAGTAGGTTTAACTCAGTCTTTGTTTTTTAATTCTTGGTTGTTGGGGCAGCCTTTGGGGTGGTTTTCCTCCGGGGTGTTGGGGCTGGCTATGGCTTTAAAGCTGGGGTTGTTCCCTTGTCATTTTTGGCTTCCTGATGTATTACAGGGTGTTGGTTTTATGCAAGGACTTGTTTTATCTACCTGGCAGAAGATTGCCCCATTTTTAGTTTTAATATATGTTGTCGAGAGATTAAAAGTGGTTCTTTTTTGTTTGGTGGGGGCTTTCTCTTCTTTGGTTGGGGGTTGAGGGGGGTTAAATCAAACTCAAATTCGTAAGATTCTTGCTTTTTCTTCTATTAGGCATTTAGGTTGAATTTGCAGGGTGGTGTGTTATTCTTGGAAGTTGGGTTTGTTGATGTTTTTTGTTTATGTTTTTATTAACTCGGGGGTCTTTTTACTTAGTTGGGAGTTAAAATTAAGTTTTTTAGGGTTTTTAGGTCGTATGTTTTTTTTAAAATACGTTAGGGGTTTGTGTTTTTTTTTGGTTGTTCTGTCTTTGGGGGGTTTACCCCCATTGTTTGGGTTTTCTATAAAGTTTTTGGCTTTGGATTGTATTATATCTAAAGGGGGGTTCTTAGTGGGAGGCTTACTTATCTTTGGTAGCTTACTAAGTTTGTTTTTCTATTTGCGTATGGCAGTCAGGAGAAGGTTGTCTTTTTTCCCCCAGCATGCTTTTGTTTTTTTTTCGTGGCGCAGAGTCTTGGGGGCCCATTCTTCTTTTTCTTTTTATGGGGTATTGCTAGGGTGTTTTGTGGTTGTTAGAGTTTTTGGTATGCTAGGGTTTTCTGCTTTGGTTTCTTTTTTAAAATAAAGTATTATATATAAAGTCTTGAAGAAATAGCTTGTGGTTAATGTTTGAAGGTGCAAATTGTTGTATTTATGTCTATTTGGCAAAGTGTTGTAAATAGGGTGTATAAGGAGTATTATTTGAGAAACTGTTATAGTAAAGCTATATAAGTAGTACTAAGATGGAAAGTTGAAATAATAGTTAAATATTTAAAGTTAGGTAAGAAGATCTTAATGATCGTACCTTTTGAATGATGGTTTGGTAAGAATGGGTATGTAGATAATATTGTTCGTTCTCGAAGCAAGGTGATCTAATGTTTTCTGCTTGTGTAGTAAGACTTTTACTGTCGCAAAAGTAAGGTTGGAGGAGATGTTAGTTGTGAAATGCTAATCGCACCTTGAGATAGCTAGTTTTCTGGGAAATTGATGTAAGTCAAGGTTTATGGTGGCTACTTGTTCTGGTTTAACTCTTTTTTGAGAATACTAGGTGTTTGGTGGCGGCATTTTCTTATACGGGGGGGGATAAGCTCCTCTGTATAGTTGGAAAAATCCTTTTTTATAAATTAATGGGCGGGATTAACATTTTTGTTTAAATGCGGGAGTAGGGTTAATAGCACCTTTCTTATTAAATGGCGTTAAAGCTTTTTCTATAATTATCAAAGATGGATAAATTTTTACAGAGTTTCAGAGGTTATAATAGGGTACTGGGAATCTCTAGACTTTTTATAGAGGTTATGATGCTTAAATTAGTAGGGGCAAGGAAAGTGGTAGGTAGCGATCTACCAGTTAAAATTGTACTGTTTGTGTTTTAAGCGTCTCTAACGTTGGATGAATAAAAGAAAGTTTTCAGGAAATAGCTTTTATTTTAACGTCTTTCGACGCAGGGGGTAATAATTAATATCTTAATTGGGGAAGAGGAATTCGGCAAATATTAGCTTTGCCTGTTTACCAAAAACATCGCCCCCTGAAAAATTTTAAAGTATAGGGGGTACTGCCTGCCCGGTGACAATTGTGTTAAACGGCCGCGGTATTTTTGACTGTGCGAAGGTAGCGTAATCATTTGCCCTTTGATTGGGGGCTTGAATGAACGGCAAGACAGAAGCTATGCTGTCTTTTCTTTAATTTCTTGAATTTAATATTGTTGTGAAGAAGCGACAATACGGCCGTAGGACGAGAAGACCCTGTCGAGCTTTACTAAGAGCGATTTTGTTAAATTAGATTTTAAGGGCTAATTATTTTTATACTGGTAACAGTAGTATTGTAGTTGTAAGTTACTCTTAGGTAATCTATTGGGAAGTTGTTTTATTGTTTGGTTGGGGCAACCGCGGAGAACAGTAATCCTCCGCTTTTTGTTAAGGAAAAGCCACGGCTTTGTTGTTTAATAATTTTTTAATAGGATCCACTGCTTAAGTGATTAAAGGAATAAGTTACCGCAGGGATAACAGCGTTATTCTCTTGGAGAGTTCATATTGATAAGGGAGTTTGCGACCTCGATGTTGGATCGGGATATCCTGGGGATGTAGCAGTTCCTGAGGGTTGGTCTGTTCGACCATTAAAATCCTACGTGATCTGAGTTCAGACCGGCGTGAGCCAGGTCAGTTTTTATCCACGGTGTGTTTTGTCTTTTTTAGTACGAAAGGACCGGAAAGGCGGCACCAATGCTTTTAGGTACGTGCTTTGTAAAAATTATTGATTACAGATTAAAAATATTGTGCTTAATACTGTTTAATGCTTATTAAGTAAAAATTCAAAAAAATTCTTAAAGTTACAAATTTTCGTTAAAAATATCAAAAAAGTTAAAAATTTTCGAATTTTTCCCATAATAACTTTTTATTTGGGTAAAATTTCCCCGCTATGGAAAGTTAGATTTAGGTAAATTTAGATAGAATACTGAGCCAGCAGAAAGTTGCTAAGACACCCGGCAGTAGAAATAACCCCTTTGCATGCAAAGCTAATCCAAATACACATCCAAGGAAAAGGAAAAGAATAATATCTCAGCTTATACTGGGTGGGAAAGCGTTTATATCCCGTGAAAGATTCTATAACCCCCTAAGTGTCCCTGGACCCCCAAGACCAGACCCTGCGCCCCCGGAGGGGGGGGGGCTATGGTGCTATGGGTTGAGATCTTAAGAGAATCTCTGTCGGGGTATTTAACCTCGTTTTTCTAATTTACAAGATTAGCTGTTTATCATAAACTTACAAAGCGGGGATCTTCATTGAGGGTTGTTGTACTCAAACTTGAAGTGTGAAGAACTTCTGTTGTTATTCAACTATAAAGATTTTAATCCAGGTGCATTTTCCAATACACCTACTTTGTTACGACTTTTCTCCTCTTGAGTGAGGAGAGTGACGGGCGATGTGTGCGCATTTCAGAGCTAGTGGTTTCATACTTACTTTCTTTTAAGTATTACTGTTGAATCCTTTTTTTTCTGTTTTTTCATTGCTGATTTCATATCTTTTTTGGTTGCTGTTGTTGTTATTGTAGCTCACTTATTCCCAACCCATGAGCTGCACCTTGATCTGACGTCGTGGGTTAGGGTGTGCCCGGGGGTTGTTACTCTTTGGGTGTACTTTTCTCTTACGAGGTAGACTGACGACGATGGTATACAGGCTGTTTTGCCAGGGTTGGTAAGGTTTTTCGTGGGTTATCGGTTTAAATAGCAAGCTCCTCCAGGTAGTTTTGAAAAACCGCCAAGTTCTTTGAGTTTTAAACTGTTGTTCGTAGTTTTCTAGCGTTGTTAATAGAGGGTTTACAACCCGAATAGCGGGGTATCTAATCCCGGTTTTCTTTCGGGCTTTGGTGGGTCAATGTTATTAAAGGCGTTTTTATTTTTGTTTTTTTAATCGTTAGCTTATTACTGCCAGGGTTTGTGTTTGCCTTTGTTGTTAGGTTTATTTTACCACCTTTTGGCTGTAATTTTTTATTTGGGCTTTATGTATAACCGCGGTTGCTGGCACATAATTTACTGGCCCTTTTTTCTCTTGGCTACATCATGTTGTCACATATTGTGTAATGTTGGGTACTGCAGTTGTGGGGAGGCCTAAGCGTTGTGGATTGAAGAAATTGGAGACCTAAGTTTCTGATGCTTTCTGTTTTACTTTTTAGTTGTTTTTGTTTGTTTACTCACCGTTGTGGATTTTATGTTTCCTCGCATGTATCGTCTTAGAGGTAAATAAAATTTAAGACTAGAACTAAATCTTTTGCTAAGAAGAGGGGTTTAACCTATATGAAAGCATTTTCAGTGCTTGGCTTTGCTCTTTAAGCTATCTTTGCAGAATGTTAGTTTTTTTTCTATTTCTGATATAAGTGGTAGTGTGATTAGGAAGATTGAGAAGTATAAAGCTGAGGAGATTTGACCTATTACTACGAAAGGTTCTTCTACTGGTTGTCTTCCTATTCATGTGAGGATGAGGAAGGTGGAAGTTAAAAGCCAAAACATTATTTGAGATCCTGGTCGGAATGTTTTGGCTTGATTTTTTGATTTGTGTAGTATTGGGACAAGGAAAAGCACTAATAGCCCTGCTAGCAGGGCTATAACCCCCCCCAACTTGTTGGGTATAGAACGGAGGATTGCATAGGTAAATAGAAAATACCATTCGGGTTGTATATGGACGGGGGTCGTTAGTGGTTTAGCCTGTTTAAATTTTTCAGGGTCTTTAAAGAGGTTGGGGGAGAATAAGACTATGATTGTTAGGGCTATTAGAAGTATTAGGAATCCTGTCATATCCTTTGTGGTAAAGTACGTGTGGAAAGGCGTTCTATCAAAATTAGATTGTATTCCTATTGGGTTTTTGGAGCCTGTTTGATGAAGGAAAAGCAGGTGGACTAGGGATAGGGCAGCTAAGACAAATGGTAGCAGGAAGTGGAAAGCAAAGAATCGGGTTAATGTGGCTTTGTCTACGGAAAATCCACCCCACAATCATTGCACTATGGAGTTTCCTATATATGGGACTGCTGATATTAGTTTTGTTATTACTGTTGCTGCTCAAAAAGACATTTGGCCTCAGGGGAGGATGTAACCAAGGAGGGCAGTAATCATTGTCAAGATGAAAAGGATTACGCCTATTTTTCAGGTTTCTGTATTAGTGTAGGATCCGTAGTATATTCTACGGCCTACATGGCAATAGAGGCAGAGGAAGAAAAACGATGCTGTTTTTGCGTGGATTTTCCGCAGGAATCATCCGTAGTTAACATCGCGGCATATGTGTCTTACTGAGGAGAAAGCTAAGGTAATATCGGGTATGTAGTGCATAGATAGAAAAAGTCCTGTGATAATTTGGGCTACCAGGCACAACCCTAGTAGGGATCCAAATTTTCATCAGATTGAGAGGTTTCTTGGTGATGGGAGGTCAATCAATGAGTTTTTTAATATCTTTACTACAGGATGGTTCTTTCGGATTGGGCCGGTCATTATATATAATGGTTTTATATATTGGTTTGGTAATGATTTTATTAGGAAGTACTTTTGTTTTCTATAGTCTTTCACCATATTATGGTGCTTTGGGTCTGGTCTTGGTATCAAGGGGAGGATGCTTACTGTTAGGATTTCTTGGGCTGTCTTTTATTGCTTTAGTTTTGTTGTTAATTTATTTAGGGGGTATGATGGTTGTTTTTCTTTATTCCACTGCATTGTCGGCGGAGCGTTACCCAGTAGTAAGTAGAACAGGGGAAATTTTATTATTAAGTGGTTTGATGGTCTTTTGGGTTTTTTTCAATTTTGGTTGAAGGGTGGACGGCAGGTTGTTATCTTGGGGTGTTTTTGAGAGCCCGGACTTAGTGGGTAGAGGGCAACTTTTTGGTTTTATGGGGGGTTATTTGGTGGCGGTTGGGTGTATGCTTTTTTTAGCCCTTGTTGTAGCTTTGGTAATAACTTATGGTTCAAGTTTTAGGGTTTTGAAGGCACTATAACAAGTTGAGTGAGTAGAGGACTATGGTGCTATGGGTAGAATAAGTTTTGTTAGGGGGATATAAACGCTTTCCCACCCAGCACTAGGAGTGTCAGGGTTAGCATTGTTATGGTTGAGGATATTAGGTATTGCTTTATGTATCCTGTTTGGGTGTTTTGATATATTTGAGATGTGTTTTGCATAGTTTGTGTGGCCCCTTGGGCAGTTAGTTTTTCTTTTCATCCTTGGTCTAATTTTCGGCTGCTAAGAAGTAGGGATGTTGTAAATGAGGTAATAGTTATTATTTTGTGAAGGGTTTTTTGGTAAAATCATTGTTTGGAGGAAAATCTTGTTCTTATTTTTGTTGTTGAGATCTTTTGAAGGGCCGGTAAAAGTCTGATGGATACGGTTAATCCTGTTATGGTCACTATTAAGGGTAGTTTCTTTTTTATTGGGGGTATAACAGGGGGTTCTTTAAACAGTATAAATTTAGAGATAACTCATCCGGACAGTATGGTTCCTATGGCTAATCGGTTGAGGGGTCCTGTTAAATTTTGTTTTTTTTCTTTGGTAGGGGGAAGTGGTTCAGTTGTTTTTGTTTGAATGAAGCAAAAGTATAATATCCGGGCGGAATAAACAGAAGTAAGAGCTGTGGCTATTAGGGCTAAGGAAATTTTTACTAGTTTAGAAATTTTAGCCAATCCTGTTTCTAATATTAAGTCCTTGGAGTAGAACCCGGACAGATAAGGGGTCCCGGATAATGCGAGTCTTCCTAGTACTAGACATGCTGATGTTTTAGGGAGAATAAGGTGAAGTCCACCCATCTTTCGTATATCTTGTTCGTCTGAAAGTTTGTGGATAATGCTTCCGGATGACAAGAATAGCATGGCCTTGAAGAATGCGTGGGTGCAAATGTGGAATAAGGCTATTTTTGGTTGGTTTAGTCCTATTGCGACCATCATTAACCCCAGTTGGCTTGTTGTGGAGTACGCAACTATCTTCTTTATGTCATTTTGGGATATTGCTGTAGTGGCTGCAAATATGGCGGTAATAGCGCCAAGGGTTAGGGCCCAGCTTTTGAATTTTGGGTGGTTTTCATACAGGGGGTTTAGTCGTATTAGCAGGAATATTCCTGCTACTACCATTGTGGATCTGTGGAGCAGGGCTGAGACAGGGGTTGGCCCTTCCATGGCTGCCGGCAGTCATGGGTGAAGTCCGAATTGTGCGGACTTTCCGGCGGCGGCTAGTAGGAGACCAAATAGGAGTATTTTTACTTCCAATTTTTTTGTTTTATTTATTCTTGTGAGGGATCAGCTTTTGAGTTTTAGTAGGGTTATGGCAAAAAAAGCTAGTATTCCTATATCACCAATTCGGTTGTAAATTATTGCTTGTATAGCTGATTTTTTTGCGGATCTTCGGGTTGATCACCATCTTATAAGGATAAATGACAGGAGCCCGACTCCTTCTCATCCTATAAATATTAGGAATATTTTTTTTGTGGATGTTAGAATAACCATGTTGAGGAGAAATACAATCAAAAGTCGGAAGAAATTTTTAGGCAGAGGGGCTTTTCTCATGTAGTAAAGGGAAAATTGGAGTATTGACCAGGAGACAAGTAGGGCGGTTGATAAAAACATGTTGAATTTTAGGTCTAATTTTAATTCTAATTTTATTAGTAGAGAATTTTTTTTGATTCAGGGGTTTAGTTTAACCGATAGGAGGGGGTTTTGAGATACTAGACTGGCAGCAAGAGGAATTAAGGAAAGGAGTGCGAGTTTACGTAGGGTGGTGGAAAAGAACTTTTTTTTCCCCACTTTGAATTTACGGTCGTGTGTTGTTACTGGCTTTTTAGTTGTTGAGAGGGGATTTTTTGAGAAGAATATTGACAAAAATAGAATTAATATGATGCTTATTTTTATAGAAATTGGTATAAGAGGGGTAACTTGCATCGAAACTTCCATAGAGTTGAACTACGGATTCTAAGACTTAGCAGGACTAGAATAAGCCAATAAGATTCGGACCATAGATCAGGATTTAACTGATAATTTTAATACCACAAATTAATGTTTTTTAAACTACTTTGGTCTGGCTAGTTGATCATTATTCTTTTCGGTTTTGTTATAATTAGTAGAAGAGGAATTAGGTGAAGGGCTATTAGTGTGTGCTCTCGAGAGTTTGTTGGGGTTATTTTTGATAAAAATTTTGGGAACGTCGATTTTTTTGTTTTTTTGAATATTAAAAGGGAGTAGATGGCTCTAAATATAGTGGCTGTTGTAATTATTGGTATTGATGAGATTTTTCATTTAATTATAGAAGATATGATTAATAATTCTCCTATTAGTTTTGGGGTGGGGGGCAATCCTAGGTTGGATGCACAAGTTATTAGCCATCAGGTTGCAAGGGCTGGGGATATAAGTGAGAAACCCCGTGTAATTGATAGTGTGCGTGTATTTTTTCGCTCATATTTTAGTTTAGCCAGGCAAAATAGGGCGGAGGATACGAGGCCATGGGCAATCATTAGTATTAATGCTCCTTTTGTTCCTGTTAGTGATATCGAAAATATCCCAGAAGCTACTAGTCTCATGTGGCCGACTGAGGAGTATGCTATTAAAGCCTTGAGATCTGTTTGCCGTAGGCAGATTATTCTTGTTATTAGTGAACCCCAGATGCATATTATTATTAAGAAATAGGAGATTATTTTGGCAGAGGGAATAAGGTAAATGGTTATTGTGCGAAGTAGTCCATATCCTCCTAGCTTTAGAAGTATGGCGGCCAGGATCATGGAACCAGCTATTGGGGCTTCTACATGGGCCTTTGGCAATCATAAGTGGAGCCCGTATATAGGCATCTTTATAGTGAATGCTATTATACAGAAAGTTCATCATATTGAGGTGGCTATAAGGGAGAATTTAGGTAGGGTTTTTATCAGAGTAATGGAAGGTAAAAATATGGTTTTTGTTTTAGAGGCTAGTGCTATTATGGATATTAGAAGGGGGAGGGAGCCAACTAAGGTGTAGAATAGGAAATAAATTCTTGCTTGGAGTCGCTCCTTTTGGGCTCCCCATCGGGCTATAAGGGTTAAGGTTGGGAGGAGGGTGGTCTCGAATGCAATATAAAACAACGTTAATTCTGTAGCAGAAAAGGTTATTATAAGGGCTATTGTTATTATAAATATTACGGATATGAATGTTCGTTGTTCTTTTATTCTTTTCTTTTTAATTGTTTTTATCCTGGCTTTTAGTGCTAGGGGGGCCAGTCAGAGGCTTAGTATGATTAAAGGAGTGGATGTTTTGTCTGTTGCTAGTTTTATTGATGTTTTGTGCCATGAAGATTTTATGTGTTTACTCAATAAAGTTGTTCTTATGCAAGTGGTGGCAGTTGAGGCTGCTATTGAAAAGGTTCATACATAACTTCGGGGAATTACTCAGACCAGGGCGAGTGTTGTTGTGGATGCGGATAAAAGGTAAATCATTAATTTATTCTGCTCAGTTTAATCCCCCTTTTATTCATTCGTAGATTAATCCGGCGGTTAATATTAAAATGAATACAATTGTTAGGGTTGTTGCTGTTTTAGGGTTGGAGAAGAATACTCCTGGGGGAAGGGGAAGGATTAGTGCGATTTCAAGATCAAATAGTAAGAATAGGATGGCAACTAGGAAAAATCGGAACGAAAAAGGGATTCGGGCAGCTTTTGACGGGTCAAATCCACACTCGTAGGGGGATAACTTTTCGGAGTTGGCTTTTCGTGTTGGTAGTGCATGTGCTGCTGCTGTGATTGTGCCAACAATAATAGTAATTGACAATACTGTAATTATTAGATTTGAAATTTTTATTATTTATAAGGAGAAGTGGCAGAAATAAGTGCGTTTAGCTTGAAACTAAAAGGATGGGGGTTTAAATCCCTTCTTCTCTTTTATTTTAAGATCCTCATCAATATATGCAAATGTAAAGGAAAAGTCAGACTACGTCTACAAAATGTCAATACCAGGCTGCTGCTTCAAAGCCAAAATGGTGGTTATTTGAAAAGTGGAAAGTTGTTAGGCGTCTTAGGCAGATGAAAAGGAATGTTGTTCCAATAAGGACGTGAAATCCGTGGAAGCCTGTTGCCACAAAAAATGTTGACCCGTAAACTCTATCGGCTATGGTGAAGGGGGAGTCTATGTATTCTCAGGCTTGGAGGGCTGTGAAGTATAGGCCCAGGAGTACAGTCAAAAGAAGTCTTTGAATAGCTTCTTTTCGATTTTTTGATAAAATGCTATGATGGGCCCAGGTTACTGTGACTCCGGACGATAATAAAACTGCCGTTTTTAGCAATGGAACCAGAAATGGTTTTATTGGTTTTATCCCAGTGGGGGGTCATGATACGCCAAGTTCTGCGGTGGGGGCTAGTCTTCTGTGGAAAAAAGCTCAAAAGAAAGCAAAAAAAAAGCAAACTTCTGAGGTTATAAATAGAATCATCCCATATCGTAGGCCAGCCTCGACTTGGGAGGTGTGCCTCCCTTGGAAGGTGGCTTCCCGTATTACATCTCGTCATCAAAGTGTTATTGTAAGGATAAGTAGTAAGCCTCCGATCAGGAGGAGATTATTTTTTCTAGTATGAAATCATAAAATTAGTCCGGAGGTCATCATTAATGCTCTTATTGCTCCTGTTAGTGGTCAGGGTCTTTGGTCGACTAGGTGGTAGGGGTGTTTGTGGGTCATAATGCTTTATAGGTTTTGTTTTAAGTAAAATTTTATTAGGGCTGTGAATACGAAGGCTTGAACACATGCTACCCCTATTTCTAGTATAAATAGTAGTATAAGTACAATAGATGTGATTAGGGCTATTGCTGGGGATTTTAGGAGGGCTCATGCGGCTGTGGATAGAAGAAAAATTAATAGATGCCCCGCCGTGAGATTGGCGGCTAAACGTAGGCCGAGTGCTATTGGTTGAGCTAAGAATCTAACTGTTTCTATTACAATCAAAAGGGGAATAAGGTAGGATGGGGTACCTTGAGGGACTAGGTGTCCTAGTCGAGATTTGAAGGCCAGGTAAAACCCCAATATTTTTACAGCCATTCATAATGGGACTCCAAGTCTGAATGTTATTGACATGTGCCTTGTTGATGTAAATGCGTAAGGTAGTAGGCCTATAATTTTAACGGAGAGAACGAAGAGAAATACTCTGGAAAGTGGAAGGAGTCACGGGGCAGCGTTTGGATTAGCCTGTTGAAATATGGTTTTTACTGATATTTGGATTAGGGAGTTGGAGATCTTTTTAAATCGAGTGGGAAGCCATTTCTTTATTTTTATAAAAAAAAATCACACTATTTTAATGATTATTGCTATTAGTGTTATTGGTATAAAAAATTTAATGCTAGGAACAAATTGACTAAATATTTTTTTTAGTGTCATTTTCATTCTTTTTCTGAGGTGGGCTTGTAAGTGGTTTTTTTGTAGGGGGTTATAGAATCTATTCTAGTTTTTATGATTATAGAGGAGACAATGAAAAATGAGGCTCATGCTATAATAAAATTTATTATTCATCAGGTTAGGTTTAGTTGTGGCATCTCCTTGATAGTGGCGGGGTCCCACTTTGTTTCAAATTAAGAGTTTGATGCTTCCTTTTTAGCTTATCAAAGATTCTTTTAGGAAGTTAATTACTCAATTTTCGAATTTTTTAAATTTTGTTGATTCTACTACTATTGGCATAAATCTGTGTTTTGCTCCACAAATTTCGGAGCATTGTCCATAGAAGACTCCACAGCGTGACAAAAAAAATTTTACCTGGTTTAATCGTCCTGGTACTGCGTCCATCTTTATTCCTAGGGATGGGACAGTTCATGAGTGTAGTACGTCGGAGGAGGAGACTAGGACTCGGATGGGGGTCTGGGATGGAAGGATTACCCGGTTGTCTACTTTAAGTAGGCGAGGCTCTCCGTTTTTAAGTTCGTCAGTCGGGATCATATATGAGTCGAATTCTAACTCTCGATAATCGGCATACTCATATCTTCAATATCATTGATGCCCGATCGCCTTTAGGGTGAGAAAAGGGGTGTTTACTTCATCCATAAGGTATAGTAGTTGAAGTGACGGAAGAGCAATAAATACTAATATAATGGCAGGGATTATTGTTCATATGGTCTCTAGTTTTTGTCCTTCCAGAAAAAATCGTTTTGTTTTTGTCGAAAAAACTAGGGAAGCCAATCCGTAGAATACTATAGTTGTGATTAGTGTTAATACAATTAAGGTGTAGTCATGAAAGTAAATTAACTCCTCCATTATGGGGGAGGATGCATCTTGTAAGCCTAGTTGAGTTCATTTAGCCATTTATTGTTGAAGGATTTTTATTTTTTTTACGAGGTCTGATTTGTGAGTTCGTGAAAGGGCTACCATTAAAGATAAACCAGTTCTTGCCTCAGAGGCTGAAAGGGCTAGTAGTATTATTCTTGTTGAAACCAGGTGTGGCGAGGTGTTAAATGCCAATATTTTTATGGTAAAAAATATTGATATAAGTAGGAGTTCCAAGCAAAGGAGAATTGACAACAAGTGTAGTCGTTTTATTAAGATGCCTAGTAGGCCAAGATAAAATATTGACAATGCAGTGAAAGCTCAGTGGAGGATAGGGAGATCTTGGATTGAGCCAAAATTTTTTGAGTCGAAATCAAAAGTTTTTATTTAAACTAATCTTCTACTTGGCTGTTAAAGTGCTAGACGGTATTTCTTTGAATGTGTGGTGAGATGGGGGGAAGTCTATATACTGTCACTCTAAGGATGATATTGCTTTTTCTGGCTGTATTGTCTCTCGCTTTGATGAGAATGCTTCTCATAGTATAAATATAAATATAAGGGTGGCGATAAAGGATATAATTGATCCTATGGATGATATTGTTTTTCATAGGGTGTATGCGTCGGGGTAGTCTGAGTATCGTCGGGGCATTCCTGCTAATCCTAGGAAGTGTTGTGGGAAGAAAGTGAGATTTACGCCAGTAAACATTAGGAAGAAGTGAATCTTTCTTCATGTTGGGTGAAGCCCCAATCCTGAGAATAGTGGGAATCAATGAGTGAACCCTGCGAATATTGCGAAAACTGCCCCCATTGACAAGACGTAGTGGAAATGGGCTACTACGTAGTATGTGTCGTGGAGAATAACATCAATTGAGGATTTGGCTAATACTACTCCAGTTAGTCCTCCTATTGTGAAAAGAAATACGAATCCTAGGGCTCAGAGAAGTGGGGTTTCTCACCGTAGGTTTCTTCCTTGAAGGGTGGCCATTCATCTAAATACCTTTATACCGGTGGGTACTGCTATAATCATGGTGGCTGCGGTAAAGTAGGCCCGTGTGTCTACGTCCATCCCGACTGTAAACATGTGGTGGGCTCAGACTAGGAATCCTAGGATTCCTATGGATACAATAGCGTAGACCATTCCTAAATATCCGAATGGCTCTGTCTTACCTGAGTAGTGGGCTATTACATGAGAGATCATTCCAAATCCTGGTAGGATTAGTATGTATACTTCTGGGTGACCAAAAAATCAGAAAAGATGTTGGAACAGGATTGGGTCACCCCCTCCTGCAGGGTCGAAGAAAGTTGTTTTGACTTTTCGGTCTGTTAATAACATGGTAATTGCTCCTGCTAGTACGGGTAATGAGAGGACTAGAAGGAAGGCTGTGACAAATACGGATCATACAAATAGGGGGAGGCGGTCGAAAGATACCCCGGGGGTGCGCATTTTTATTATTGTGGTTATAAATTTAATAGAGGCAAGTATTGATGATGCACCTGCAAGGTGAAGTGAGAATATTGCGAGGTCTACGGATCCTCCTGCATGGGCTAATCCTCTTGATAGCGGAGGGTATATGGTTCATCCGGTACCAGCGCCTCTTTCCACTCCGGCGGATGCTAATAACAGTAAGAATGATGGCGGTATTAATCAAAATCTCATTTTATTCATTCGCGGGAAAGCCATGTCAGGTGCTCCTATCATTAGGGGGATTAATCAGTTTCCAAATCCTCCTATCATGATTGGCATAACCATGAAAAATATCATAACTAAGGCATGGGCTGTGACTATTACTTTGTATATTTGATCGTCTTGTAATAGAGATCCGGGCTGGGCTAATTCTGTTCGTATTATAACACTCATGGCTGTTCCAACCATTCCAGCTCAGGCTCCGAATATAAGATAAAGGGTTCCGATATCCTTGTGTTTTGTTGAGAATAGTCATCGGTTAATTTTCAT